CATTAAAAGGACAAAAGGTTTTAAAACCCTTACCTAATCCCTGAAATTTTTTTTGGTCTTAAAAAAAAGGAAGATTTTTTGATATTTATAAGTGTAAGGATAACCTAACAAAACAATATAGATTGTGAATAGTGAAAAATTCAATACTCGAGAGTCTTTGTACATATATTTTCTTGTACGTGTATTGCACAAAAACTTGTGCTAAACTAAGCATAAAACGCTCGAATCTTTTTGTGAAAGAGTAGAGTAAATGGAAAACATAGTGAATTTTGAGTCACCGGCGAAAGGAGGAAAAATACTTAGGAGGTCAAATGGTTTTTTTGGGGATAGAGGGACTTGAACCCTCACGATTTCTAAAGTCGACGGATTTTCCTCTTACTATAAATTTCATTGTTGTCGGTATTGACATGTAGAATGGGACTCTCTCTTTATTCTCGTCCGATTAATCATTTTTTTTTTTCAAAAGATCAATCAGACTCTGGAGTGAATGATTTGATCACTGAATATTCGACTCTTACTTAAATTTAAATTTAGAATGGATTCCTTTAATTTATTATATTTAATTTTAATTTATTATATATTTATTATATTATATAATATATATAAATAAAATATAAATATAAATATATAAAAAATAAATATAAATATAAATAATAATTATGATATATATATATAAATTTATATAAATAAAAATATAAAATATAAATAAAAATAATAATTATGGATTGGGGTCTTGATTAATCGTTTGATATGTCAGTATATATACGTGCGTATTAGGTATATAGGGTTATCTTTTCTGTAATTTAGATAGAAAGAAGAATTCCAGCTACCAACGCAATGCAATCAACTCCATTTGTTAGAACAGCTTCCATTGAGTCTCTGCACCTATCCTTTTTTCTCAAAAAAAAAACAAGGATTTGGCTCAGGATTGCCCATTTTTTATTCCAGGGTTTCTCTGAGTTTGGAAGTTACCACTTAGTAGGTTTCCATACCAAGGCTCAATGCAATCAAGTCCGTAGCGTCTACCTATTTCGCCATATCCCCTTTTGATTTGAGATTGGAATCCCATTGTGATCCCTTCCACTTCTTTTATTTTTATTAACTTTAGATTATAAGAAACGATTAATTAGATACTGATTCCTATAGCGAGCGAAAAAACATTTACTGCTATTTTTTACCTATCCTCTTTTTTTTTTAATCTCTATCAGATGACCCATACCTATCCAATCAAAATTGATTCTATCATTGATGTATCCGCAATTCAATATGGATAAGATATATCCCATATATCTATGTCTTACCCTCCTTTATTTTTACGGTGTAATTTGGAATACTGGAACGGTCGATATTCATTCTTCTCTTTTTTCGTGCTATTTCCTTGCTTTCCGGATGAAACCGGAGGAATGTCTCATTATGATCTGGATTGTATCTTTATCCTTATTTTTTTTTTAGAACCGATTTATCCGCTATAGTGCATATAACTAATATAAGAATATAATTAATATTAATTAAATAAAATTAATAGAATATGCTGTTCTAATTGGATTTGTATTTTTTTTCTTTTCTAATCAAAACTTTATTAGTCAATTCATAAATTTATATTTTACATTCAAATTTAATTTCTAATTTTTAATTTAAAAGTTATAGTTATATAATATGATTCAATATAAAATAATAATTCAATTTCAATATAATCAATCAACAATTTCAATATAATCAATCAACAAAATAAAAATTAGAATTCTAATCTAAATCTAATCTAATATAATAAAAAATTATAATAAATTATAATATAAATTATAAAATTATAAATTATAATATAATAAATTATAAAATTATAATATAAAAATTATAAAATTATAATATAATAATAATTATAATATAATAATAATATATAATACACAATCAACACAATCAATACAATATATAATATAATAAAAAATAATATAAAATATAATTAGAAAGAATATAATTATAATAATAAATATAATTATTATATTTATTAATATAATTATTAATATAATAATTAATATAATATTATATTATAAATTTATATTTAATATTATATTATAAATATTATATTATAATTTATATTTAATATTATATTATAATTAAATTATATTTATTAATTATATTATAATTATATTTATTAAATATTATTTAAATATTATATTATATTAATTATTATATTAATAATTATATTAATAAATTAAATTAATTATATTAATAAATTAAATTAATTTATATTAATAAAAAAAATAATAATAATATAATAATAAAAATAATATATAATATAATAATAATATAATATATAATATTGTATTGATTGAATTTATATTTCAAATAAAATATAAATTCAAAATCCATTTTATTAGAAAATATGATGTTATGGCTTTATAAAATATATGGAATATAATATATAAGATACAAAGAATTTAAAGAATACATAATACGCACGAGCTTGAGATGAGAAAGAAGAAAAAAAAAAATTGCTAATAGTGAGGATCCTCACGATTTCCGGAATTCCTATGCATTATTTTTCTTTTATGTTTCTGTTATATGAGCCCGCTTAGCTCAGAGGTTAGAGCATCGCATTTGTAATGCGATGGTCATCGGTTCGACTCCGATAGCTGGCTTTTTCCCTATTTTTTTTTTTTTCTTTTTCCATGATTGATGATCTCCCCTTGAGATCAAAGAATATTGAAAAGACTCTTCTCTTTTCTCCAAATGTCGAGTTGCTCATCTGTTATATTATCTTATGCCGCGGTAACTTCCAACTATGAATAAAAAATTAGAGTAATTAGACCTCTACAGAACAAATCATAAAAACAAATCATAAAACGCCTTATCTTTATTAATATTAATTAAATTCTTTATCTTTATTAATATTAATTAACTTTATTAATATTAATTTAATTAATATTAATTAATTAAAATTAATTAATAATTTTAATTTAAAATTAATAACAAAATTAATAACTATTAATTAACCTTATATCTATTTAACCTTATATCTATTTATTATATATTATATCATATCATTTCTTATCTTAATTATATTTAATTATATATTATATCAATTATATTATATCAATATCATTTCTTATATATCCTTTTTATATATCCTTTATTATATATCCTTTCCTTTATATATATTATATATCCTTTCCTTTATATATAAAAATATATAAAAATATATATAAAATAATTATAAATAATTATAATTATATATAAAAAAATAAAAATAAAAAAATATAAAAAATATAATATAATTTAAAAATATAAAAAAATATAATATAATATATAATAATATATAATATAATATAATATAATATATAAAAATATATAAATAAATATTATAAAATATTATTATTATATTATATAATTATATAAAATATAAATTATATAAAATATAATTATATAAAATATAAATATAAATAAATATTAAATATATTAAATATAAATAAAATAAATATATAAATAAAATAAATAAATATTAAAAATAATTAATATAAAATATATTAAATATAAATAAAATAAATAAATATTAAAAATAATTAATAATTTAATAAATAAAATAAAAATAAAGTAAAGTATAAGTAATTAATAAATAATTAAGAATAATGAAATGAATAAGAATAATATAGATATATATATTCATATACAATACAATTACAAAAAAATCTGTATATTGATACAATCCATTTCATTCTTGTTTGTAGTACTTCTGTAGATTTTTCTTTGCTTTGTTTATGCGTTAGTTCAGTCTTAATTTAGATTTTTTCTGCAAATTTCAATAAAATAATAATAATATAATAAAATAAAGGAGTTTTTATGTCTCGTTACCGAGGACCTCGTTTCAAAAAAATACGCCGTCTGGGGACTTTGCCAGGACTGACTAGTAAAAGACCTAGATCCGGAAGTGATCTTAAAAATAAATTGCGCTCCGGTAAAAGATCACAATATCGTATTCGTCTAGAAGAAAAACAGAAATTGCGTTTTCATTATGGTCTGACAGAGCGACAATTACTTAGATATGTGCATATCGCTGGAAAAGCCAAAGGATCAACAGGTCAGGTTTTACTACAACTACTTGAAATGCGTTTGGATAACATCCTTTTTCGATTGGGCATGGCTTCGACCATTCCTGGAGCCAGGCAATTAGTTAACCATAGACATATTTTAGTTAATGGTCGTATAGTAGATATACCAAGTTATCGTTGCAAACCCCGGGATATTATTGCTACAAAGGATAAGCAAAGATCGAAAGCTCTGATTCAAAATAATATTGCTTTATCCTCTCAAGAGGAGGTGCCGAAACATTTGACTATTGACTCATTCCATAATAAAGGATTAGTAAATCAAATAATAGATAGTAAATGGATCGGTTTGAAAATAAATGAGCTCTTAGTCGTAGAATATTATTCTCGTCAGACTTGACCCAACAAAAATAACAAGGGAAGGGTCGGATATTTTTGCTCGCTTTTCGCCGATATCGATATAAATGTAATATATCTAATATCAATCTAAGCTTAAGCTAAGGGCTTTTTTATCCAGATTTTTCCAATTTATGTATCACAACAATCGGCAGTCAAATTCTCATTCCTTTTTCGCGCTTTTCGGTATTTTTTTACATACCACAGTAATTAGGAATAGAAAATCAAACAAATAAGGGTCTTATAGAATAGAATGGAAATAATGGTTTAAATTGTTACTTGATACATTGTGTTAAGTAACCTTGGTGAATTAGATGAAGGTACAGAAACGGAAAGAGAGGGATTCGAACCCTCGGTAAACAAAAGCCTACATAGCAGTTCCAATGCTACGCCTTGAACCACTCGGCCATCTCTCCTACATAACATAATCTTATTATTGACCACAAACCGAGTGAATAGCGAGTAATTCATATTATTGCAGTACAGGTACAACCAATCTATTCTAATGAAAATGTAATACTTTTCCTAAAATCTTCAAATAAAAATATTTTTTATTCCTTTTACTTCGTAAAAGAATAAAAAACTCTTTTTCTTGTTAAGGAAAAAAAGGGGGGGGATATCCATTAATGTTTGTTAAGACGACGATCTTTCCTTATTTTTTTTTATATTATATCGGATAAGACCAATGACTTAACTTAGAATAAATCAACTGAAGAATCTATATTTTATACTAGGGTTACATTATGGTTCTATAGGAATAAAAAAAGGTTTTCCAATCCCAGATTTCTCAACGACAACTCCTCTAATCTAATTACTTACCCCATAGATCTTTTTATTACAAATGGATAAATTGTTCCATAGTTTTTATATTTCGACTGTATAGTGTATACGCGTTATACAAACAAAAAATGATGGTGACTTTTTTTATTAAAGAATAATTATTCTATTCTATTTTTTTCCTCTTTTAATCATGATCAAATCAAAACTTCTCGAGTTCCCAGAATCTTTAGGTAGTGTAGGAACATAAAGTCCCTGGTTCTTAAACTTAGTTAAATGAAATTAGTAATAGTTCGGGATACTACAAAATTTGGATGAAATACAATCATATTCAAATATTTCCTATCTCTCCCTGCCAAAAGGGCACAATTTGAATGGAAAGTCTATATTTTTTAGAATTAGTCTCTTTTTATGTTATTTTGTACTGTACAATTCCTTTGTTTGTGAGATCATTTCCCCCGAGGGGAATTGAGAAGAATTATAAAATAGGTTGCTAATTATGCCTAGATCTCGGATAAATGGAAATTTTATTGATAAGACCTCTTCGATTGTAGCCAATATCTTATTACGAATAATTCCGACAACTTCAGGAGAAAAAGAAGCATTTACCTATTACAGAGATGGTGCGATTTGATTCTTTTTTTTTTTTTTAGCTATCAGTCTTACAAGAAAGAGACATGTTTCGGGTTGAGGATAGAAAGAAAAAATTATATGGAAATAAACCTACGCTTGGTGAAGGTGAAGTTTGGAGATAGAACAATGCCTTCTGTCGTGTATCCTCGATCGATACGGCCTCAGATACTTCAATCGTCAATTTGAGTATTGAGCGAAAGGTTACACCTATAGGTTAGGTTATATCCATATTGCAGGTTAATCCTAGTCTACTTTACTAGTACTAATAGGTGATATAGGGGAAGAAGCACTACACCTAGGAATCAACAACGCGAAAACTTTGTTATAAATACCCCTTTTACTTATTTGTATCGGGACTAAGAAAAATGGTTGGGACAACAAACATCCATCTCGTTTGTATTTTGGATACCCGTATAACCACCGAAGATTGTTGAAGTGACTAATTCCTGGAAATAGGGGCGCTAGGGACAAAGAAATTGTTGGAGTTACCATTTCTATCTAACACTTATATGGTTGGTGTTAAGAAAAAAACCTCTTGCAGGAAGGATGGCTAGAGATTTCTTGTAAAAATACCAGCCCCTATAAGTTCATAAAAGGATATTTTTTTTTGATCCCATGGATTATTCTTTTTGATACTATGCACAGAAAGGAGGAGCCGTATGAGATGAAAGAAAATCTCACGTACGGTTCTGGAACGGGGATTCTTTGAATAGAATGACGACCGTAACGGATGTCAGCTCAATCTGAAGGAAATTATGCGGAAGCTTTACAAAATTATTATGAAGCTACGCGATCAGAAATTGATCCCTATGATCGAAGTTATATACTCTATAACATAGGCCTTATACACACAAGTAATGGAGAGCATACGAAGGCTTTGGAATATTATTTTCGGGCACTAGAGCGGAATCCATTCTTACCACAAGCTTTTAATAATATGGCCGTGATCTGTCATTACGTGCGACTATCTCCACTATAGAAAGAAGGAAAAAGGGATTAAATTGGCTAGTACTAGTAAATTAAATTTAAATTTTAAATATTTTAAATATAAATACTAGAAGAAAAATAACTAGAAAAAAAAAATAGGCTTTCTACATATGCATCGTCAAAAGCAACGATTTTTATAAGCTGTAGCAAAGAAAGAGATTTCACGGGAACAAAATACCAAATATGGAGAAATGGGTGTGGCCTATATATTTTTTCTATGGATAAAGGATCGAATTGATAGAAGAAGCACCGTAAAGATCAATTTGTGGGGTTCTCAGTTAATACAATAAGAACTGCTTATTTATCTCATGATATAAGATAAAAATTAGGAATCAACTTATGTAATAGAGTCGATCCACTAAGATATTGAGCAGCGGTGTAGCATCAGATCCCAAAGATAGTAAGTCTTTTTTCTTATATCTTATAGATTTCTTATATCTTATAGATTATAGAAGAAAGTATTTTTAAAAAATTCTATATGAATTTCATATATGAAAGCGAGATAGTTACCTTTCAGAAAATGATAACGATTTTAATAAGGAAATACCTATGTTTCATTCTTCTGAAGGTGGGAGAAAAGATAAAACGGATTTTTTTTTGATTAAAATTAGAGTTTGAAACTTATCTAATTAACTTCTTCTGCTAACCACCCCCAAAAATGGGATAA